ATAGCATCTGGTAACCATACATGAAGGGGGAATTGTGCCGATTTAGCAATTGCCCCCGAAAATAATAAGAAAGCACACAAAGTAATAAACAAAAAATGAATCTCACTCTTATAAGTCAAGTTATTGAATATTTCGAACAAATCACAAAATTCTAAACTACCTGTTATCCAATAAAGGCCTAAAATTCCTAATAGTAACCCAAAATCTCCTACACGATTAGTTACAAACGCTTTCTGACACGCATTCGATGCAATAGGTCGTGTGAACCAAAAACCTATTAATAGATAAGAACACATTCCAACCAATTCCCAAAAAATATAAATTTGTATCAAATTAGAACTAGTAACTAATCCCAACATTGAAGTATTGAAAAAACTCATATAAGCAAAAAATCTCAAATAGCCTTGATCATGAGACATATAATTATCACTATAAATAAGAACCATAATTCCAACTGTAGTAATTAATACTAACAAAATAGAAGTCAATGGGTCAATCAAGTGTCCGAATTCTAAAGAAAAATCATTAGTGATGGTCCACGACCATATATATTGATAAATGGAATTACTATTTATTTGCTGAATAAACAAATCGGTTGAAAAAATAAGCACTATACTTAACAATAAAATACTCGGAACCGCCCACCGACGACGAAGTTTTTTTGTTGCCGCCGAGAAAAGTAGAAGTCCCACTCCTATTAACATAGGAACTGCTAGTGTAATGAAGGGTATGATCCACGAATATTGATATATATGTGCCATAACTTAATTAATGATTAATTCTTTCTTGGTTCTGATTCATCGGCTCTTATCTCTTGTTATTTTTAAATTTTATTGAACGGATTTGCCAAAAAAAAAGAATAATTAATAATAATGATATTCAAAACTTAAATAGAAATTTTTCTTCATAATTATTCTGAATTTTTTTCAAAATACTTTACATATTCAAATTAAACATATTCAAATTAAGAAGTTACATATTCAAATTAAGAAGTTAGAATTGGTCAAATAATATACGACGATACTAATGAAACAAGACATTAATAAAAGAAAATTTACTCTAAAATTCGATTATTGCTGTGGATTGCAAAAATGGATATCCAGAGAATTTATATACAAAGGATAAAGAATTATATTAAAAGTAGTACTTAATTTTAATTTTATAAAAATGATAAAAAAAAATTCTTTTTCCAAAATTCTTCAACATTCAATAAAAAAGTAATAATAAAAAAAAAGAATTCTTTTTTTTTATTACTTTTTATTACTTTTTTCAAGTCAGAATTATTAATGATTGTATTTTATTTTGACCCAGATTTAATGCCTTCTCTTTTGTTTATAACAAATCCTATGTATGATATTGGGCGCTTTACGTTTACATAAGATAGAAGGAAAAAAAGAATTAATAAAAAGGAAAAAGAGAATTAATAAAATATCTTTTACATGAAATGGTTTTTAGAAAATCATATATTTTTTAAAAATTGATTAATAATTTTGAATTTGAAAATTCAACTTCAATAAATTCAATTTCAATTAGGGAGACCCTCTCTTCGAGCTTAACCAATTCCTAGAAAAAAAAAAAAGAAAAAAAAAACATTTTCATGGGGATAAAAAACTAAAGTTTTTGATGTATTTTATTCTATATAAATTCTATATATAAATTATTCTATATATAAATACAGTATGACGAAAAAAAGAAGAAATCTAACTACGAACTAATAAAAAACAATGGTTAGGCTTTGTAGGAAGCAAATAGAATTTAACGACTAAATAACTAGATAATAAAGAACAATTTTTTTTTAACACTATACAACAATATATGTCTTTCACATCCACTTCTAACAATAAAATAAATAATCTCTTTAATGTTGAATGGCAGTTCCAAAAAAACGTACTTCTATTTCAAAAAAGCGTATTCGAAAAAATATTTGGAAAAGAAGGGGATATTGGACCGCGTTGAAAGCTTTTTCGTTAGCAAAATCTCTTTCTACAGGTAATTCAAAAAGTTTTTTTGTGCAACAAATAAAAAATCAAACATCGGAATAATCTAACTCGGCTTGACATCGGAAAAAGATTGAATTTTATTTAGCATTTAAATTGGATTTAGCATTTAAAATAAAAAATATATACGAATATATACATAACGAATATATACATCGATATAATATTCTATACAATATTCTATACAATATATACAGAATATGATATACATATACTTTGAATAGAAAAGAAATAAATATATAACTATAAAGAATAGAAAAGAAATAGAATAAATAGAAATTTAATTATATAATTTCTATATAATTTTATATAATTTCCAGCCTTTATTGAGATAATCAATACAAAATTGACCCCTTTCCCCCCTTATCCTATGGATATGTGGAATCTAATTTGGATATTGAATTCTAAAAAGGGGTACTTTTTTTTTTTGTTTGCAAAAAAAAAAAGAAGACACAAAGTTCGTCTTTTTGATTTTTAGCAAATTTTCTCATTTCCGGGATGGGGATTCTTATTTTCCCCATCCAGCCCTTTGTCACTTTGTCACAATAATACGAAATATTAATAAGTTTTTAATAAGTTTTTGAATAGATGAATAAAAAAGAGCCGATCTAAAATCATTAGTAAAAAAAAACTAATCGTTAAAAACAAAAATTATTAATTTTTAAGTCACCCTCCTTAAAAATATTATTTTAAATAACTAATAAGCTCCCCTTTCTATCCAATTAATAAAATTTGCATATTGCATATTTAGTTTAGATAGATATGTATATAAGAGGTTATTTTTGAATGATTTTTTTTACACTATATATTTGGACTGGAAGATGGATCTCAAGATATATATTAAAAATTAGACAATATTAAAAAAAAAAAAAAAAATATTGGAGTTACGCTACTAAAATTAAAGCTCGACGATTGAATCAAAATTGGTTATTATGATTTTGAGCAAGCCGCTATGGTGAAATCGGTAGACACGCTGCTCTTAGGAAGCAGTGCTAGAGCATCTCGGTTCGAGTCCGAGTGGCGGCATAATATAATGTCTTATCTTTTCATTTCCTTTTCAAGAGGATACAATACGCCCTATAATGATAATGAATTCAATTCATGATTTCAATTATGTATAATGTATAATTAAAGAATCCTACCCTTTTGTTAATTTGTTAAGGATTTTTATGATATTTTTGACTTTAGAACACATATTAACTCATATTTCTTTTTCGGTTGTTTCAATTGGAATTCTAATTCATTTAATGGCCTTATTAGTCGACGAATTTGTAGGACTTTATGCTTCGTCAAAAAAGGGCATGAGAGCTGCTTTTTTCTGTATAACAGGATTATTAGTTACTCGTTGGAGTTATTCGGGACATTTACCATTAAGTGACTTATATGAATCATTAATCTTTCTTTCATGGGGTTTTGCAATTATTCATATGGTTCCATATTTGAAAAAAAAAAAAAATTATTTAAACATAATAATTGCCCCAAGTATTTTTTTTACCCAAGCGTTTGCTACTTCGGGTTTTTTAACTAACCTGCATCGATCTGAAGTCTTAGTACCTGCTCTCCAATCCCGGTGGTTAATGATGCACGTAAGTATGATGGTATTGGGCTATGCAGCTCTTTTATGTGGATCATTATTATCAGTCGCCCTTCTAGTAATTACATTTTACAAAATCATAAGAACTTTGAATAGTGCTAAAAGTAATAATTTATTATCTAGTTCATTTTCCTTTGGTAAGAGCCAATACATGACGAAAAAAAATAATGTTTTTAAAAATACTTCCTTTCTTTCTTCTAGAAATTATTACAGGTCTCAATTGATTCAACAATTAGATCAGTGGGGTTATCGTATTATTAGTATAGGGTTCATTTTTTTGACCATAGGTATTCTTTCGGGAGCGGTCTGGGCTAATGAAGCCTGGGGATCATATTGGAATTGGGACCCAAAAGAAACTTGGGCTTTTATTACTTGGGCCATATTCGTGATTTATTTCCATATTCGAACAAATAAAAATTCTGATGAGGGTTTAAATTCTGCAATTGTTGCTTCTATGGGCTTTCTTATAATTTGGATCTGCTATTTTGGAGTTAATCTATTAGGACTTGGACTACATAGTTATGGTTCATTTACATTAACATCAAATTGATGAAGGGATCTGTCGCATATAACTATAGGACAACATATACAAGGGGGACAACATATACAAGAAGTTTTAGGCAATTCTTTGAGAACTTTTTGAATCACTACATTACTTGATTCAAAAAATTCTCAAAAGGGGGCAAAGGCATAAAGGTGTGTAGAATTGATTTTTTTTTTAACTTAAATTTAAATGAAAAGGAAAAAAAAAAAGAGATTTTTTTTATTGTTAAAGTTTTCATTTTTAAAAAAGAAAAGAATAGGATTCCTTTTTCATTTTCTGTTTTATTTCGAAAAACTACCTATAAAAAAACGGAAATAGAATAGCCTCAACCTTGTCAACTGATAATGAGAAAACGCAATCCGGATAAATACCAATACCTATTACAGGAAGAAGGATAGCGATCGAAACAAATAACTCTCGTGGTCCAGAATCAAAAAAATAAGAATTTTGGGCATTAAACAGCTTGTATCCATAGAACATCTGGCGTAACATAGATAATAAATAAATAGGAGTTAGGACGATTCCAACCGCCAGTACAAAAGTAATTAGTATTTTTGGCATTAAAAGATATTTTTGGTCAGTAATTATTCCAAAAAATACTATCAATTCAGCAAAAAAACCGCTCATGCCCGGTAATGCAAGAGACGCTAGCGATAAGATACTGAATAACGTGAATATTTTTGGCATTGGGGCAGCCATTCCGCCCATTTCGTCGAGATAAAGAAGACGTATTCTATCATAACTCGTTCCCGCCAAGAAAAAAAGTGCAGCGCCAATAAATCCATGTGATATTATTTGTAAAATGACTCCATTGAGTCCCATCTCGCTTAGAGAGCAAATTCCGATAATTATGAAACCCATATGAGATACAGACGAATAGGCTATTCTTTTTTTTAAATTTCGCTGACCAAGAGATGTTAAAGCTGCATAGATTATTTGTATTGCGCCCACTATTATCAACCAGGGCGAAAATATCGAATGAGCATGGGGTAGTAATTCCATATTGATTCGAACCAACCCGTATGCTCCCATTTTTAATAAGATTCCGGCTAGAAGCATACAAGTACTGTAATGTGCTTCTCCGTGGGTGTCTGGTAACCATGTATGTAAGGGTATAATCGGTGACTTGACAGCAAACGCAATAAGAAATCCAATATAGAATATTATTTCCAGAGCCATGGGATATGATTGATTGGCTAATGTTTCAAAATTAAATGTTGGTTCCTTGGTACCGTATAAAGCGATACCTAAAGTCCCCATTAATAAAAAAACAGAACTTCCCGCAGTATACAAAATAAACTTTGTAGCTGAATAGAGACGTTTCTTTCCTCCCCACATGGCTACAAGCAGATAAACGGGAATTAATTCTAATTCCCACATGATGAAAAAAAGTAAAAGATCTTGAGAAGAAAATAATCCTATTTGACCACTATACATTGCTAACATTAAAAAATGGAATAATCGGGAATCCCGAGTAACTGGCCGAGCCGCTAAAATAGCTAAAGTAGTGATAAACCCTGTCAGTAAAATAGGTCCGAGAGATAGTCCATCTATTCCCAATCTCCAGTAAAAATCAAAAAAATGGATCCATTTATAATCTTCTATTAATTGGGTTAATGGATCGTCCAATTCAAAATAATAAGAGAATGTATAAGTCATTAAAAGTAATTCGACTATACATATAAAAATAGTATACCACCTAATTACCTTATTTCCTCTATGTGGGAGAAAAAAAATTAAGGAACCTGCGGATATTGGTAAAACTACAAACATTGTTAACCAAGGAAAAGACTTCGTGGTAAAAACAAGATAACTTGGACCAGAAAAACCCTTAATCAAAAAAATTCTCTTTTTTTGATTAAGGGTTTTTGTCGGTAAACAAAAAATCAAATGTATTCAAGTGGTATTTTCTGGAAAGTATCAATAAGCTAGACCCATGCTTCTAGTTGTTTCATGCCATAAATAAACTCGAACACTTAAAAAATCTGTTGGACAGGCGGATTCACATCTCTTACAGCCAACACAATCTTCTGTTCTTGGAGCAGAGGCAATTTGCTTAGCCTTACACCCGTCCCAAGGTATCATTTCTAATACATCTGTGGGGCAGGCGCGGACACATTGAGTACAACCTATACATGTATCATAAATCTTTACTGAATGTGACATTGGATTTAGAATTTTTTTTTAACTTTATACTTTTTCGATCTAGTAAATTTCTACAATGAATCATATATGTGAATACCAGATGAATCAATGATTTACCAGACTTGTGCTATTCAATTCCGGATCGACTCGGGAGATATAACCAAGATGCTTTAATTTAATTTATTCGTTTTTCGCAAACATGATCTGATTGGTTCCGTATCCGTATCATATATACCAATTCAATTTGATGAATAGAAAGGTTCTATTTATATATATTATATATATATAAATATTATATATATAAATATTATTTATATGTATTTATATAGAAATTTCTATTTTCTATTCTATTTTATATGATTAATACTACTTATTCAACATATTGGATTGATTGATACGAGTTGATTTTCTATTACGATAAATTGACGAAACAATAGCCAATCCAATAGCGGCTTCAGCGGCCGCGATAGCTATAATAAAAATTGAGAAAATATTTCCTTTTAATTGGCGACTATCAAAAAAATCAGAAAATGTTACAAAATTTATATTAACCGCATTCAGTATAAGTTCAAGACACATAAGAGCTCGAACCATATTTCGACTCGTAATCAATCCATAAATACCGATAGAAAATAAATAAACACTCAAAACAAGTACATATTCCCGCATCATCGGTCAACTCCTTATCAATTTCGATTTATTACCAATCTATTTATTTCTTGTGTACTTGGTTTATGAAATTCTTATTCTAGTCAATCCAATATGTTGATATTGAATTCTTATTCATATTGAAATAAATCGAATAAACAAATCTCTACATGAATAATCCTCAAATTCAAATAGAATTAAAGTCAAATGAATGGAATAAGATCGAGCAACAAACAAGTTGAATTTGGATTTCAATTGCTAATTCCAAAGATTTATTATTGATGAGCCACAGCAATAGCACCTATCAAAGCAACTAAAAGAATTATTGAAATGAATTCAAATGGAAGGAAAAAATCGGTTGATAAATGAATTCCAATTTGTTGACTATTACTTATCCAATCCTGCTCTATAATCTGGTTTTTTCTTGTAGTCCAAATAACCCCGTACCATGACGTATCTGGAATAATAGTAATTAGTGAAACAAAAATACTTGTACAAATTAAGGAAGTAAACCCATTCCCAACGGTCAAAATATTAAAATCTTTGTAATATTCTGAAGTATTCATGAACATCACAGCAAATAGAATTAAAACATTTATAGCTCCCACATAAATAAGTAGCTGCGCGGCAGCTACAAAATGAGAATTTGATAAAATATAGAATAAGGATATACAAACGAGAACCAATCCCAACGAAAAGGCAGAATAAATTGGGTTGGTAAGTAATACCACTCCTAGACTTCCTAATATAAGACCTAACCCCAGAAAAACTAAAAGAAAATCATGTATTGGTCCAGGCAAATCCATTGTACGTAAAATAAAAGATAAAAAATAAAATTGTTTTTTCATGACCTTATTGACCTCACCGGGAAAAGCCCTTTTTTAGATTTTTTTAGAATAGGGTGATAATTGAATTAAACCCTAAGGGTTGGAAATTATTGTAGGTACAACTATTAAACTTATCTTATTCTTTCTCAAAAAGGGTAATGATTAGAACTTATTCTATATAAATAGATATAAATAGAAATGAAAAATAGAAATTTTGAAATAACTATGGATAGAACTCGGGGTATATTACTAGATTTTCAATCCAAATTAAGCCATGCTGCGGTTCTCACCAACCAATCAAATAACTGGTTGAGTTTTGTAGTTATTGAATACACAAAATGAAAAAATCATTCCCCCCTTTTTCGGTCAAAATGGAATCTTAGTTTATGAATTGGAAATTGTTCTTTAATTAATCTTTAATCAATTAATCTTTAATCAAAGGAGATTTCGCGTTTTGTTTTGATGAGATGAATTCAAAATTGTTCGAATTGTATAATCGTCAATTATTGACATTGGTAAACGCCCTAAAGCAATTTGATTATAATTCAATTCGTGACGATCATAAGTAGAAAGTTCATATTCTTCAGTCATTGATAAACAATTTGTTGGGCAATACTCAACACAGTTACCACAAAATATACAGATTCCAAAATCAATACTATAATTAAGCAATCGCTTCTTTCGAATATCGGTTTCCAATTTCCAATCAATAAGAGGTAGATCAATAGGACATACGCGAACACATACTTCACAAGCAATGCATTTATCAAATTCAAAATGGATTCGACCACGAAAACGTTCAGATGTGATTAATTTTTCATAAGGATATTGAATAGTTACGGGCAAACGATTTATGTGGGATAAGGTAATCATGAAACTTTGGCCAATGTACCTAGCGGCTCGTATGGTTTGTTGACCATAATTCATGAACCCAGTTACTAGGGAGAACATATAGTGAATATCTATGAATAATCTTATGTTTATTTATTTCTCTTGTTTTGTTTGAGACAAGACAGAATATAGAAAAGCATTTCTTTATAGTGAAAGGAGTTGGGAAGAAGTTGTTAATAATAAATTTCCAAGAGAAATAGGTAAAAGAAATTTCCAACCAAGATTTAATAATTGGTCCATTCTTAGTCGAGGCAAAGTCCATCTTGTTGTGATCGAAATGAACAAGAACAAATAAGTTTTAACCAATGTAATAAAGATACCAATTGTTACCCCGAAGACTCCACCGACGTTATTTATTTCAAAAAAGTCTGGAAGGGAAATGGCGGGAATAGACATATTCCAACCTCCAAAGTAAAGAACTGTTACAAATAATGACGAAACTAATAAGTTTAGATAGGAAGCAATATAAAATAAACCAAATTTGATACCCGAATATTCGGTTTGATACCCTGCTACTAATTCTTCTTCTGCTTCTGGTAAATCAAAGGGTAATCTTTCACATTCTGCCAGGGACGAAATTAAAAAAATGATAAACCCTATAGGTTGGCGCCACAAGTTCCATCCCCACAAACCATATTTTGATTGCGCCTCAACTATATCAACTGTACTTGAACTGTTAGATAATCATAGTCGATGATAACATCACTGTTCCGATCGCTATTACAGAACCGTACATGAGATTCTTACCTCATACGGCTCCTCTAAGGCCATAAATAAATCTAAGGACCGGGTCGTATTATTTATTTTAATACATATATTTATCGGATTTAGCAGATAAATACGATAAAAATGGATCGAAGGCTCCCTAATTCGACCAATGCAATTCTATCTGTTATAATACTAAAAATAAAAAAGTACTTCTGAATTGATCTCATCCTTTAAGAATTGAAATTTTTCTTTTTTGGGTAATAACTTATACTTCAATAAAATATTCAATAAAATATTCCTTGTAGAAATAGCAATAGCTATTTCACCCTATCTTTTTTCTTTTTTCATTACGAAAAAGAATTAGACATTTCCTTAGTTTATGCATTATGATACGAATTTGATTTCCATAAACATAAATATGGATATAGGAAAAATCAAATAAATAAAAAGGAAAAAGGATCTCTTTTTTCTATTGTAAACGTATTATATTCTTTGTTTCGCTCCTATTCTTCTTTCTGAAAAGGGGGAAGGGGTCAAAAAATGAAAATAATAAAAAAAAAAGAAAGCAAAGGATTATTTCGTTCCTGATAGTCATTTCTTTAATCAGTGGGCGGGAGGATACTCTGAATCGGAATTATGTTATGGGGAGTACTGCCTGATCATTTCTACGAATTAAAAGCCCCAATTAATATTCTTTTTATATTATTATGTTGAAATATCTTTGTCGAAATATCTTTCTATTCTTTTTTTATAATTTTGAAAATCTCTATTACCAACCCTTTGTGTATCTTGGTGTTCCTAATCATCCACTTATTTTTGCTCAATTACTCGCTAGTTAGCATTATGGTAATACAGATAAATGATAGTGAAAACTCAATAAAGTTGATCTTGAGCCCGCTTCAAGCCAGGATGAATAATCAACCAATCTTGGGGCAACCGCTTTCGTCTTATTATGTTTAGTTTAGTTCTGCTTTACTCTTGTACATAGGAAATGAGTCTCCATTTTTTACGCCAAAAGTTCAAGCTGTTTTATTTCACTCATATAACTATCCAATTTCGTTCATGAACCAAAAAAAAGGAAATATAGTCAATTCATTTCATTTTGCCTTTTTCTGTTCTTAAATTTTCTTACAAAAAAGTTTATCTTTCAACGAATCGCACGTAGAGATATGGATAATACACAGAGAGTTAAGGGTATTTCATAACTAATAGATTGAGCAGTAGCTCGAAGACCACCTACAAAAGAATATTTATTATTTGATCCATAACCTGACATAAGAAGACCGATGGGAACAATGCTTGAAATGGCAATCCATAAAAAAACACCAATTTTTAGATCAGCTAAAACAAAATGATATCCAAAAGGAATTACTGCATAGCTTAATAAAGTTGATATGACTGCTATAGATGGCCCGATACTGAATAACCGAGTATCCCCCCTCGAGGGAAAAAGATTCTCTTTGAAAAGTAATTTTGTTCCATCGGCTAACGCTTGAAGAACTCCAAAAGGACCGGCATATTCAGGTCCAATACGTTGTTGTATTCCTGCAGATATTTCTCTTTCTAACCACACAATTACTAGTATGCCTAGTGTGATTACCAGTACAAGAGTCAAAATAGGAACAAGCATCCATATAATTTCATAGATCTCGTTGATGGAGTCTAATCTGGAAAAAGAGTTGATAGCTTGTACTTCTCTCGTATTAATGACTTCCGGTGTATCAATTATCATTTCAACGATCAACTTCTCCCATAATGATATCTATACTACCTAGTATTGTCATAATATCAGCCAATTTCATTCTTTTAACTAGTTGAGGGAGAATTTGCAAATTGATAAAACCCGGTGGGCGAATTTTCCATCTCCACGGAAAACTGCTCTGATCCCCGATCAGAAAAATGCCCAATTCTCCCTTTGGGGCTTCGACTCTTACATAAAGTTCTTGTTTCGGCAATTCAAAAGTAGGAGAAGTTTTTTTACTAATGAATCGATATTCAAAATCATTCCATTCTGGACCCTTTTCGCTATCAAAACATCTAACTTCTAGATTTTCGTAGGGTCCCCCTGGAATTCCTTCCAAAGCCTGTTGAATAATTTTTATGGATTCTGTCATTTCACCAATTCGGACTAAATAACGAGCCAGCGAATCTCCTTCCTTTTGCCACTGGACTTCCCAATCAAATTCTTCGTACGACTCATAATGATCAACCTTACGGAGATCCCATTGTATTCCAGAAGCTCGTAGCATTGGTCCTGATAAACCCCAATTGATTGCTTCCTCTGCAGCAACAATACCTATTCCCTCAACTCGTTCTAAAAAAATAGGATTTCGCGTAATAAGTTTTTGATATTCAGCAACTTTTTGTAAAAAATAATCGCAAAAATCCAAACATTTATCTATCCATCCGTGAGGTAAATCAGCCCCTACCCCCCCGATACGAAAATAATTATGCATCATTCTCATCCCAGTGGCAGCTTCGAATAAATCATATACTAATTCTCTTTCTCTAAAAATATAGAAAAACGGAGTTTGTGCACCGATATCCGCCATAAAAGGCCCAAGCCATAATAGATGAGAAGCTATACGACTCAACTCCAACATAATTACTCTGATATAGCTAGCTCTTTTAGGTACCTGAATATTTCCTAAATGCTCTGGACCATTTATTGTTATTGCTTCTGTGAACATAGTAGCTAAATAATCCCAACGTGTTACATAAGGCAAATACTGTATAATTGTTCGGTTTTCCGCAATTTTTTCCATTCCTCTGTGTAAATAACCTAATATTGGCTCACAATCAATAACATTTTCACCGTCTAGAGTAAGGATAAGTCGAAGAACACCATGCATTGATGGGTGGTGGGGACCCATGTTGACTATCATAAGATCTTTTCTTGTAGTTGGTACATTCATAGAGGTTTCCTCGATTCATTCTTCCATGAATTAATGAAAACGAAAAAAAAAAGTTCATCAAAATCCAAGATCTAATAAATCAAATAATTAAATAAAAAAAAATTAACTAGTTTTTAGTTTTTGATTCCCGAATATCCAACCGATTAATTAATTCTTTGTAACGTACTCTATTCTTCTTTGCAAAATAAGATAGCAGTCGTTGTCGTTTTCCTAGAATTTTTCGTAAACCCCTCTGAGATAAATAGTCTTTTCTATGCAATTCCAAATGTGAGGTAAGTCTTTGTATCTTATTAGTGAAACTTAGTATTTGAAATTCAATAGATCCTTTGTTTTCTTCTTTTAATTCTTGTGAAATAACTGGGATGAATGAATTTTTTACCATAAAATGAAAGCCCCTCTTTTATTAAATATTAAATGAAGATATTTTTCTTGATCAGTAATAATAAAAAGAATGGAAAATGTAATTAAAATGGAATATAGAATATATTAATAAATGGAATATAGAATAGGAATATAGAATATATTAATAGCTAAATAATATAATAATTTCAGTGTATTTAAATTTTATATACACAATAATCTTTACTTCATTAGTAATTCCTGCTTTTGTTAAATCAAATTTATTATTAATAAATCCAATTTTCTTTTATTCGACTAGAGAGAAAAAAAGATAGTATATTTCTTTTCTTACAAAAGCGAAAAATTTATACCTAAAAAAAAAAATGAATTAATGAATTTTAAAATCGACTTGATACGTACATATATCAGACCAGAATAGGGAATGTAAAAAATACATGTGTCCGCTTCTCTCTTTTCTTATATTAGATCAGAACGTTATGATATATACATCAAAAATGCACCCTTACCGAATTTTTAATTGTGGATATATATGTATCCTTACCATACCGAATCGGCTGGCGTTGTTAGTATCAAACCAATATCGATTCATACAAGCTAAATCTTCTAATCGATAATTGGGCCAAAGAAAATTACTTAGTAGGCTATTTTTATATCTATCACAATCTTTGCTTTTATCAAACCCGTAGCTACGATCTTTTATGTTATTATCATTCAAAATGTATCTGTTTATATGAATATTATTTCTATTTTTTGGTTGTGAAGTGAAAGAAATTAGAATTCTTAATTCTCTACGCCGTTTCGGCGATAAAATGTTTTCAGGAACAAGTAAATCATAATTATTTTTGTCTCTATTTCGAATTCGATTTTGATGTCTTTCAATAAATTTGGTAGAATTCTTTTTATCAGCATAGCTCTTTTCCCTGTATTTTTGCTTAATTTGTTCTTTGCTCTTATGAACCAATAAAATACCTAGAATTTGGTACATAATAAATTGTCCATCATTTTTTACCGACAGACGCAACGGTTCGATAATCAATAGTCCTTTTTTCATCAATTCGGTCAGCGTTAAATCCTTCTGAATCATCAGAATATCCAGACTTATTTCTTCCCTTTTAATAGAGGATATAATAATTTCTCGTGGATTTGTCAGTCTAAGCAGGAGACAATATACTTTGATATTATTGATTATTTTTTGATTTAAAGAATCATCCCATCTTAATTGAAAACATAAATACCTTTTTAGGAAGAAATCGAGCTCTGCTTCCGTATTACTTTTGTATTGTTTTTTCTTTCTACGGTTTTTCCCGTCCGATTCCACATAATCTTCTTCAATATCTTTTTCTTGATTGGCGAAAACTGATCGAAGATCCGCTCGGTCCTCCGATTCGTTTTCCTCATGCGTTCTATTTTCAAATTTAATAGATTTTTTTTCAAGAGATATAAAAAGATTTACATTTTTCTTGTTGTTGATTTTTTTATTTTCACTAATATTGTCATTTCTATTAAAATTGAAAAGAAGTAATTGGATTGGTATTGACCAGGGTTTTATCTTATATATTTTGTACAATATGACAAATTTTTGAAAGAACCAAAGTTCTAAATTGGATATAGGATCATTTAATATTTCGTCATTCATTCCCATCCAATCAAAAAGATTTTTTTTTTTTTTAGATGAATTAGTTTCTTGATCTTTGCGAAACCTACGAAAAAAATGATTTTTCTTATCAATTTTATCGGCCATTTGATATTTATTAGGGTCCGTTTTATTATTTTTTTTATGTTTGGTTCCAGTATCGATCCAGTACGCAATATGGACTTTCTTTCTAAGACAAAAATTAAGAATTCTCCAATCAAAATATTTTCTAGCTGGGGTTTTCTCCATATCGATAATATCATCCTCTGTTAGATAATTATTGATAAGAATACTACCTAACATATCCAAAAATTTGCTTGTATTTGGGTTATAATTATAAGAAATCTTTTTATTTCCTTTTAATAGGGATCTATAAATATATGAGTCTTTCTGATCATGATGATTAATATATTTATATGATAAAAGATTATATCGAACGTTTTTTTTCAAATTCTCTTTTTCTTTTTGCTTTGATAATAGGTCTGCTTCAAAATTATTTTGTTTTTTGTACTGAATTAATGATTTGAATTGGTCTTTTTCATATAAATTCCATTTTGGTAAAGATTTTTTTTGAACCATACAGCCTTGATTAATTTCAGTTTGCCATATTAATCTATACCATCTAATCTGATAAAAATTGTATTTATATTGATAAGGACTCCTTAACCATTTTTTCCATTGACTCATTGCAGAATTTAGAAAAATTTTCTTTTTTAATTCGGGATGAAATAGCCCTTGGTCCCAAAAATAATCTTTTATTTCAGTCTTAAGAAATAGGGATGTTCCGTGATATTGAAGGACAGATTTTAACTTATATAAATTAATAATTTGGATTTGTGATAATTTATAAAATACATATGCTTGTGACAAGGAGGATCTGTCAGAAGAAATTTTTGAATTGTTTTTATTATTATTATTTATAAGACTAATATTCCTTTTATTATGTGACTTTTTTATAATCGAAATAAAGTGAATTCGATTTCGATTTGTTTTATCAATTCTTTTATGATTTTCTTTGTTATTGTAAATGTATTTAGGAATAATTTTCCTTGTTGATTGAAGAAAAAGTTGTGCATTGATTCTCGGAATATTAATGATAACTATAAAGATATCTATGTATAGCCTTTCAATCAAAATTCTTATAAAAAAATAGGATTTACGAATCAAGCGAGCATTTCTTTTTTTTAATATTTGTAAATTTTTTTTTGATGATTGTAATCTTTTAGCATTATAGTTTATTTTGTTAGGGCGAATATTCATTTCGGAGCTTATAATTTTTTTTGTCTTTTCTTTTGTAATTTTGTCTATTTGATTTAAGATTGCGTTTGTTCTAGTCGTCATATCTTTCATTTTTTTTTCTGTCAGTGAATAATTTGTCCAATCTATAAATTTCATTTTTGGAGACGATTTTTGAATTGTCCGATTATTGATTATCGACTCCGTTTCTTTTTTAGTTTCATTTAATTCATAGACTTCTCTAAACCAAAATAAGAAAATTAGGTTTCTTTTTGATTTAAAAAATTTGTTTATTATTTCTTTTAGAAATAGAAGGTTTTGGATGAACCAAGTTTTTTTTTCTTTGGATAAATTGAGAAAAACTTTCCTTTTTTCGTTTAAAGTTTTTATAACTAAAAAAAAATTCTTTTTCAACTTTCTAATTTTTTTTTCGAGTTTTTTAAAAATCGGGTCAAAAAGGGAAAATCGTTTTCGAGGAGAACCAAAGGGTCGTTCGGCTTCCATTCCCCAAACTGTTAAAAAACAAAAATCGTTTTTTTGATTTTTCCTTTTCCTTACATCGTTAAGAATATGAGAGGATTTTGACTTCGATCTGTGCCAAGGTTTTAAACGAAAAGGAAATAGGATTTTTATTTGAATACCGTCTGTTAACCAGTTTTTCGGGAATTCTTTTTCTGATAATTGAACTCCATTATAGGTGCATTTAACATGCATTTCTCTATTCCAATCCGTTAAATCCTCGGACCATTCAGGAATTTGAAAAAATAGCATACGAATCATATTTTTAGCTATTATTAATGAAGGTAATAGAATATATTTTCGAAGAAGTGATTGGGTTACTAAAACACAACCTCTTATTACTTGAGCGAACACAATGCTATCCCAAGCTTCAGCTATTTCTATTTGGGTTTTTTCTTCTCTTTTGTCTTCGTCTCTTTTGTCCTTTTCTTTTTTCTCATTTTTGTTTGTTTTTTCCCCGTTATAAGTAGAATCGGAAATCGTGAATTCTTTGTTTTTACACATCCAATTTCGCAATATTATTTTCATCAGTTCAGAAATATCAAAAGAAAAAAAAAGAGAATTGTCCAGCCTGTACAAAAAAAGAGGAGAATGCATATTTGCTTGAAACAGTTTCCAAATAACTGTTTTACGTCGTTGGTTTCGCATTGAACCCTTTATTATGTTTCGACGAAAGTCCGATTGTTGTGAATAACGTATTAAAGCCACTTCCTCAGCTTGATCAGGATTAGTTCTGCCTTTGGTATTATTATCACTATCTGTATTTTGTTGATTATCAGTAAAGATTACTACACGTTTGGCTTTTCGTGAACGAATCCCATGATCTTCTCCTACGCTCTCTTCATTTTCTCCTTCTTGTTGTTCTAAATCGTCGATTAATTTGTACGACCATCGAGGAACTTGTTTACTTATTTCTTTTATTCCATTCGATTTTTTTATAATTGTTTTATTGTTAGGATCCGTTATAACTCCATTGAATACAAATTTGAAATTTTTTATTTGATTTTCTAAATTCATTTCGTCTTCTTTAGAAAATAATGAAAGTTCCTTAAAATTAAAACTTGATTTTACTGAAAATTCATTAATTAAGTTCAAAAAATAGACAATTTCTCTTGAAAATGATTTTCTATCAAATGGATTAATTTTTTGTTCAAATTCTTGATAATTATCAAGATAATTAGTATTAAGAAGAATAATATAGATTTTATTTATCCAAACCTCATCTATGTAATTCTTTATGGAATTTTCATTTATGGTTAAGGTTGAAGGTGAAAAAAAAAATTGGATTCTCCCGCGGCTAGACCTGTTCACTAACGGATCATATATTTTAGGTAAATATTCCTTTTTGGTTTCATTATTACATAATCGAGTCTTTTTTTCCAATATATTCAGAGTAAGAAATCCTTTATCTAAAGCCTCAGCTCTAGTTATAAATTCGTTACTTAAGTTTTTCTTTTTTTCTTCATTGTTATAATTCCAATCA